AGTTTTCTCCTCGTACGGCTCGAGAAAAAATGATTTAATTCGAAGTTTTACCTATGTATCTAATTCTAATAAATAATAAATTAAATGACAAATGGACCTATAAAATGAATATCAATTAGACTAGGATTTCAGTCTTTTTTCTTCTTGAAAAATTAAAAAGAAATGGCTCGTACTCATAACTCAAATCGGATAACTCTTAAATAGCTCAAAGGAAAATCTTTAGTCAATTTCATTTATTGAGTAGTCTTTACTCCCTTTCGTTTATCCCGGTTAAACTATTTCAAATTCTATTTGAATTCTTTAGTCGGATCCAGTTATTGAGACTATCGAAAAAATTAACAATTACAAAGGGTATTTCCTTGTTTTTAAACCCTTTATTCTGATTTTTAATCATTGGGTTTAGACATTACTTCGGTGCTTCTTAATCCTTTCAAAGTGGTAGCAACATACCCTTTTTGATTTCTTTCTATCAAAGAATCCTATGGACGGTTGATTCTAGCATAATACACGTTGAATCGAAAATTTTGGATCAATTTCAACAAGTTTTACTTTTGAATTGGAAACTTGCTCGAATTGGATTCTTTCGATTTTCCATATATTTACGAAGTTGTTCCAGTTGATTGGCATTAACCCTAGATCCTTGCCCCTGAGAAATGAATTAATACTTTCTGTTCGAGCTCCATCATGGACTATTTACAACCCGACAAAAAACGAAGGGTTCAAGTGTAACAGAACAAACAATGTCGAGCCAAGAGCACCTCATTCCTAGACAAATTTAAAATGATGGATGTAAAAATCCACAATGGGTCATATCCTTCAAGTCGCACGTTGCTTTCTACCACATCGTTTCAAACGAAGTTTTACCATAACATTCCTCTAATTTGGAACCGGTATACCGGTATGGAATTGATTCAATCATGGAATCATGAATAGTCATCGGTTCAGCTGTCCATAGACATCCTAATCTACACCTTTTCTTCTATATATGAATATGAATATATGAAACAAGATTTTTCTGAAAAAATCTTAGTAAGATAACATTTTGAACATATTTAACATACTAATTACTAATAGAATATATAGATAATAGAAAGAAAAAAGAAATCTATATTATATATATAATAAAAATATAATAATTAAATTAATATTAATAATGAATAAGTTTTTGAATCTACATTTTCAAGTGACTTAATAGGATAAATTAAATGATTTTATACTTTTTCAAAGATTCCAAATCATTAAAAAAATTTTCTAAGTGAAATTCACTATTTAATTTAAATTAAACATCATTATTTAATTTGATTGGATTTGAAGAAAATTGGACAATAAGCATCGCCTTTGATCTTTATTTGAAATAGATCAAAAAAAAGAAGAAAGAAATCCATTTTTTTTATGATAATGAGATGTAAAAAAAATAATGTAAGTTAAGATTTGAATTTTGATTTTTTTAATCAGATTACGAAAATCAAAATCGAAAAAAAATAGGGAAGGTTTCTCATATCTATCAGATAGACTGAACAATTGTCACTGTTTGTTATAGATATAGTATAAATACCATACTATAGAACATGGAACTTGATCGTTTGTTAATGAAATTCGAGCAGACACAAATGCTTAAATTTCTAATTAATATAGCCTATCCACCCCCCACTTCTTTTTTATATTATGATATAGTTTATATGGGAATAATGGAGTATAAAAAGTGGATCCGCGCTGGGACGGAAGGATTCGAACCTCCGAATAGCGGGACCAAAACCCGTTGCCTTACCACTTGGCCACGCCCCATTTCAATTGCTAATCGACACTAAGAAACAATAATATTGTTATTGGTTGTTTGTCAACTCCAGCCTAAATAAATATCTAAATATATATCTAGATATAGAATCTATCTATAGAATATAGATCTTCTATATCTATAGAATATATAGAATAGACCGGTACTAGGATTTTGATACATATAGATACAGAATTCAACTTAATTTATTGATCATTACATAGAATTCAATTAAGATATTGTATGAAAGTATAGTTTATTCTATTCTCCTTTGAGAATTGGAGAATTTTTGGTTGGATGGATTCAAAGAAAAGAAGGATTTTTGTCTATCTTACCTTACTTTCTTTTTCCTTATATCAAAAAGGCAACCAAAATGCAATTATCTCCAAGAACAAAATGTCTGTTATGCTTAATATCGTTAGTTTGATCTGTATTTGTATTAATTCGCCTCTTTATTCGAGTAGTTTTTTCTTCGGCAAATTGCCTGAAGCCTATGCTTTTTTGAATCCAATCGTAGATGTTATGCCAGTCATACCTCTGTTTTTTTTTCTCTTAGCTTTTGTTTGGCAGGCTGCTGTAAGTTTTCGATAAGATCCTAAATAATAATATCCTAGAAAATGCATGATTTCCTCGAGAAAAAATTCTAACAATTGATAAAATAAAATCAGATAAGTTTTATAGTATGAACCCCCGATTCATACATTGAAATTCCCTGATAGTCGCCAT